GTTAACGTAGCTTAAACATAAAGCATGGCACTGAAGATGCCAAGATGAGCCATAAAAAGCTCCGATGACACAAAAGCCTGGTCCTGACTTTAACATCAGTTCTGGCCTGACTTACACATGCAAGTACCCGCGTACCCGTGAGAATGCCCTATATCCCCTCTCGGGGAAAAGGAGCCGGCATCAGGCACACCAAATGTAGCCCAAAACGCCTTGCTCAGCCACACCCACAAGGGAATTCAGCAGTGATAGATATTAAGCAATAAGCGAAAGCTTGACTTAGTCAAGGCCAAAAGAGCCGGTAAAACTCGTGCCAGCCACCGCGGTTATACGAGGGGCTCAAATTGATATTACACGGCGTAAAGCGTGATTAAAAAACAAACAAACTAAAGCCAAACACTTCCCAAGCTGTCATACGCTACCGGAACAAAACGAAGCTCCACTACGAAAGTAGCTTTAACACCTTTGAACTCACGACAGTTGAGAAACAAACTGGGATTAGATACCCCACTATGCTCAACCTTAAACAACGATGACAATATACAAATATCATCCGCCAGGGGACTACGAGCGTTAGCTTAAAACCCAAAGGACTTGGCGGTGCCTCAAACCCACCTAGAGGAGCCTGTTCTATAACCGATAATCCACGTTAAACCTCACCATCTCTTGCCTAAACCGCCTATATACCGCCGTCGCCAGCTTGCCTCTTGAGAGATTAAAAGCAAGCCTAATGGGTCCTACCCAAAACGTCAGGTCGAGGTGTAGCGAATGAGATGGAATGAAATGGGCTACATTTTCCGGTACAGAAAAACACGAAAAGTGCCATGAAATAAGCACGACTGAAGGTGGATTTAGCAGTAAAAAGAAAATAGAGAGTTCTTTTGAAACCGGCTCTGAGGCGCGTACACACCGCCCGTCACTCTCCTCGAACAATAATGAAAATAATCCATAAAACAATAAAAACAAAAAGAGGAGGCAAGTCGTAACACGGTAAGTGTACCGGAAGGTGCACTTGGATAAATTAGAATGTAGCTAAAAAGAACAGCATCTCCCTTACACCGAGAAGACACTCGTGCAAATCGAGTCATTCTAAGCAAAACAGCTAGCCTAACCACAACAAAACAAATGACCAACCATATATAACAAAACAAACCCAAATATAAAATAAAACATTCTTCCCCCTAAGTATAGGTGATAGAAAAGGATAAAAACAGAGCAATAGAAAAAGTACCGCAAGGGAAAGCTGAAAGAGAAATGAAACAAGCCATACAAGCAAAAAAAAGCAGAGACTAAAACTCGTACCTTTTGCATCATGATTTAGCAAGCAAAAATCAAGCAAAGAGAACTTTAGTTTGAAACCCCGAAACTAGACGAGCTACTCCGGGGCAGCCTAATTAGGGCCAACCCGTCTCTGTGGCAAAAGAGTGGGAAGACCCCCGAGTAGAGGTGACAAGCCTACCGAGCCTAGTTATAGCTGGTTGCTTAAGAAATGAATGTTAGTTCAGCCTTATGTAATTCTATAACCAAAACAATTACCAACCAAAAGAACAAAAGTAATACATAAGAGTTAGTCAAAGGGGGTACAGCCCCTTTGAAACAGAACACAACCTTATTCAGGAGGACAAAGATCATATCATAAAAGGACAAAATTACCTCAGTGGGCCCAAAAGCAGCCACCTGTAAAGAAAGCGTTAAAGCTCCGGTAAATAAGAACCAATAATAAAGACAATACACTCTCCATCCCCTAAAAATATTAAGCTATCCTATGCACACATAGGAGAAATAATGCTAAAATCAGTAATAAGAGGACCTAAGTCCTCTCCTAGCACACGTGTAAGTCAGAACGGACCAACCACTGACAATCAACGGACCCACAACAGAGAGAAAAAGAACAAACTACAAAAAACAAGAAAAAACTATTCAACATCCTAAACCGTTAACCCAACACAGGAGTGCCTCAAGGAAAGACTAAAAGGAGAAGAAGGAACTCGGCAAACACAAACCCCGCCTGTTTACCAAAAACATCGCCTCTTGCTAACAAAGGAAGTACTAGAGGTCCCGCCTGCCCTGTGACCACAAAGTTTAACGGCCGCGGTATCCTGACCGTGCGAAGGTAGCGTAATCATTTGTCTTTTAAATAGAGACCTGTATGAATGGCATAACGAGGGTTTAACTGTCTCCCTCCCCTAGTCAATGAAATTGATCTGCCCGTGCAGAAGCGGGCATAAATACATAAGACGAGAAGACCCTATGGAGCTTTAGACGAAAGATCAAACATGTAAAGAAACCAAACTAACCAAAAGGAACACAAAGGCCACTAAACCCAACGTAAAATGATCCAAATGTCTTCGGTTGGGGCGACCATGGGGGAAAGAAAAGCCCCCACGAGGAACTAGGGGCAATCCATTAAGTCAAGAGATACACCTCTAAGCAACAGAAAATCTGACCAAAAATGACCCAGGACACTAATCCTGATCAACGAACCAAGTTACCCTAGGGATAACAGCGCAATCCTTTCCCAGAGTCCATATCGACGAAAGGGTTTACGACCTCGATGTTGGATCAGGACATCCTAATGGTGCAGCCGCTATTAAGGGTTCGTTTGTTCAACGATTAACAGTCCTACGTGATCTGAGTTCAGACCGGAGTAATCCAGGTCGGTTTCTATCTATGAACTTACTTCTTCCCAGTACGAAAGGACCGGAATGAAGGGGGCCAATACTAAAAGCAAGCCCCACCTCTACCTGCTGAAAACAAATAAAACAGACAAAGAGGTACACTAAACTCACCAAAGATAATGGTATGCTAAGGTGGCAGAGCCCGGTAATTGCAGAAGGCCTAAGCCCTTCCACCCAGGGGTTCAACTCCCCTCCTTCAGCTATGAACACTGTCCTTACCCACATTATTAATCCTCTGGCATACATTGTCCCAGTACTTCTCGCCGTTGCATTCCTAACACTATTAGAACGAAAAGTATTAGGATATATACAACTACGAAAAGGGCCGAACATCGTTGGACCATACGGTCTCCTTCAACCAATCGCCGACGGAGTAAAACTATTCATCAAAGAACCAGTACGCCCCTCAACCGCATCCCCATTCCTATTTTTAGCCACCCCAACTCTTGCACTAACCCTCGCCCTGACACTATGAGCCCCAATACCAATACCCTATCCAGTAGTAGAACTAAACCTAGGAATTCTATTTGTACTAGCCCTATCAAGCCTTGCAGTTTACTCAATCCTGGGCTCAGGCTGAGCTTCAAACTCCAAATACGCCCTAATCGGAGCCCTACGTGCCGTAGCCCAAACAATCTCGTATGAAGTAAGTCTAGGTCTTATCCTTCTTTCAATTATTATTATCGTAGGAGGATTCAACCTAAAAACGTTCAACACCGCACAAGAAGCAACATGATTAATAGCCCCAGCCTGACCACTAGCAGCAATATGATACATCTCAACACTAGCCGAAACAAACCGAGCCCCATTTGACCTCACAGAAGGAGAATCAGAACTAGTATCAGGCTTCAATGTAGAATATGCAGGAGGACCATTCGCCCTATTCTTCCTAGCCGAATACTCAAACGTCCTACTAATAAATACCTTATCAACAATCCTATTTTTAGGGGCAATGCACACCCCACTAATTCCAGAACTAACAACAATAAACCTAATAATAAAAGCCACTATACTATCCATCATATTCTTATGAGTACGAGCCTCTTACCCACGATTCCGATACGACCAGCTAATACATCTAATGTGAAAAAACTTCCTACCACTAACCCTGGCCCTACTTATCTGAAACCTAGCCTTGCCAATTACCATGGCAGGCCTCCCCCCAAACAACTAAAAGGAAATGTGCCTGAATGATAAAGGGCTACTTTGATAGAGTAGATTATGAGAGTTAAAATCCCCCCATTTCCTTAGGAAGAAGGGGCTCGAACCCATCCTCAAGAGATCAAAACTCTTGGTGCTCCCACTACACCACTTCCTAGTAAAGTCAGCTAAACAAGCTCTCGGGCCCATACCCCGAACATGTTGGTTAAAATCCTTCCTTTACTAATGAGCCCATATGTAGCCTTCATCATACTAACAAGCTTAGGACTAGGAACCACAATCACATTCTCTAGCTCACACTGACTGCTCGCCTGAATAGGACTAGAAATTAATACACTAGCCATTATTCCCCTTATAGCCCAACACCACCACCCACGAGCTGTAGAAGCAACAACAAAATACTTCCTTACACAAGCCACAGCAGCAGCACTAATACTATTTACAACCACATCTAATGCATGAATTACAGGACAGTGAGATATTCAACAACTATCCCACCCAATAATCACTACAATTACAATCCTTGCTTTAGGACTAAAAGTAGGACTAGCCCCAATACATTTTTGACTGCCAGAAGTCTTACAAGGCCTAGACCTAACCACAGGACTAATCCTGTCAACATGACAAAAACTAGCGCCAATAGCCCTAATTTACCAACTCTCACCAGGGGTAGAACAACCACTAATAATTACACTAGGAGTAATATCTGCCCTTGTAGGAGGATGAGGCGGATTAAACCAAACACAACTACGAAAAATCCTAGCATACTCATCAATTGCACACATAGGATGAATAATAATTGTAATAAAATACTTACCAAATTTAATAATCATGAACCTAATAATCTATATTATCATAACATCATCAGCTTTCATTGCACTAAAAATAACCACCGCTACAAAAATCAACACACTAGCAACAGGATGAACTAAAGCCCCAATCCTTACAACACTAACCATGACAACCATACTATCATTAGGAGGTTTACCCCCACTAACCGGATTCATACCAAAATGAATGATTCTACAAGAATTAACCAAACAAGACCTCCCACTAATCGCTACGCTAATAGCAATAACAGCTCTACTAAGCCTATTCTTCTACCTACGACTATGCTACGCCATAACACTAACAATTTCACCAAACACAAACAATGCTAAAACACCATGACGACTAAAATCAAAACAAACAACAATACCCCTATCAATTACAATAATCATAACAGCCATAATACTCCCAGTAACCCCAGCAATAATAGCAATAACAATATAGAGACTTAGGATAGAACAAGACCAAAAGCCTTCAAAGCTTTAAGCAGGAGTGAAAATCTCCTAGTCCCTGATAAGACCTGCAGGACTTTATCCCACATATCCTGAATGCAACTCAGATGCTTTAATTAAGCTAAGGCCTTAATAGATGGGAGGGCCTCGATCCCCCAAAATCTTAGTTAACAGCTAAGCGCCCAAGCCAGCGAGCATCCACCTACCCCCCCCCGATGGGGGGGGGGGGGGGGGGGTATAACCTAAAGCTCCGACAGGCATGAACCCGCATCTTTAAATTTGCAATCTAATATGTTGTACACCACAGAGCTTGATAAGAAAAGGAATTAAACCTCTGTATATGGGACTACAGCCCACCGCTTAAACATTCAGCCATCTTACCTGTGGCAATCACCCGTTGATTCTTTTCTACTAATCACAAAGACATTGGTACCCTATATCTAGTATTTGGTGCCTGAGCCGGAATAGTGGGAACCGCACTAAGCCTTCTAATCCGTGCCGAATTAAGTCAACCAGGCGCCCTTCTTGGAGATGACCAAATTTACAATGTCATCGTCACAGCGCATGCCTTTGTAATGATTTTCTTTATAGTAATACCAGTAATAATTGGAGGATTTGGCAACTGACTTGTACCATTAATGATTGGCGCTCCAGACATAGCATTTCCACGAATAAACAACATAAGCTTTTGACTCTTACCCCCATCATTTCTTCTTCTACTAGCCTCCTCAGGAGTAGAAGCTGGGGCTGGTACAGGTTGAACTGTATATCCGCCTCTAGCTGGAAACCTAGCCCACGCCGGGGCATCTGTTGACCTGACAATTTTCTCACTTCACCTTGCAGGAATTTCATCAATCCTAGGGGCCATTAATTTTATTACTACAATTATTAACATGAAACCGCCTGCCATTACACAATACCAAACCCCTCTATTTGTATGAGCTGTTTTAGTCACTGCTGTTCTACTTCTACTATCCCTGCCAGTCCTAGCTGCAGGAATTACAATACTTCTGACTGACCGAAACTTAAATACAACCTTCTTTGATCCTGCAGGGGGTGGAGACCCGATCCTTTACCAACACCTATTCTGATTCTTTGGCCACCCAGAAGTATACATTTTAATCTTACCAGGATTTGGAATAATCTCACACATTGTTGCTTATTATTCCGGTAAAAAAGAACCATTTGGGTATATAGGAATGGTCTGAGCAATAATGGCTATCGGACTTCTAGGATTCATTGTATGAGCACACCATATGTTTACAGTAGGAATAGACGTAGACACCCGCGCTTACTTCACTTCCGCCACAATAATCATTGCAATTCCAACCGGAGTAAAAGTATTCAGCTGACTAGCCACATTACACGGAGGGGTCATCAAATGAGAAACCCCACTCCTTTGAGCTTTAGGTTTTATTTTCCTATTTACAGTCGGTGGTCTAACAGGTATCGTACTAGCAAACTCATCAATCGACATTGTACTACATGACACATACTATGTAGTAGCTCATTTCCATTATGTTCTGTCCATAGGGGCAGTCTTTGCTATTATAGGGGGCTTTGTACACTGATTCCCCCTGTTCTCAGGATATACAATGCACAACACATGAACCAAAGTACACTTCGGAATTATATTCGTAGGAGTAAACCTAACCTTCTTTCCACAACATTTCCTAGGATTGGCAGGAATACCACGACGTTATTCAGACTACCCAGATGCCTACACCCTATGAAACACAATTTCCTCTATTGGATCACTAATTTCCCTCACAGCCGTAGTCCTATTCCTATTTATCCTCTGAGAAGCATTTACTGCCAAACGGGAAGTAAAATGAGTAGAACTCACAGAAACAAATGTTGAATGATTACACGGATGTCCTCCACCATACCACACATTCGAAGAACCAGCATACGTCCGAGTTCAACCGCCATCAGATAATCAAAAATCAGAAACCAAAGCCCACATTCAAGAAAGGAAGGAATTGAACCCCCATTTGCCGGTTTCAAGCCAACCGCATAACCACTCTGCCACTTTCTTTTAATAAGATTCTAGTAATAAATATTACACTGCCTTGTCAAGGCAGAGTTGTAGGTTAAACCCCTGCGTATCTTGAACTCATGGCACATCCCTCACAGTTAGGTTTCCAAGACGCAGCCTCACCCCTGATAGAAGAACTACTTCACTTCCACGATCATGCGCTAATAATTGTCCTCCTAATTAGCGTCCTAGTACTTTACATTATTGTAGCAATGGTAACTGCCAAAGTTACTAACATGTTTATCCTAGACTCACAAGAAATCGAAATCGTGTGAACCGTATTACCAGCAGCAATTCTAATTCTAATCGCACTCCCATCTCTACGAATCCTTTATCTAATAGATGAAATCAATGACCCGCATTTAACAATTAAAGCAATCGGACATCAATGATACTGAAGCTACGAGTACACTGACTATGAAGACCTTGGATTTGACTCGTACATAATCCCAACACAAGACTTAACCCCAGGACAATTCCGACTGCTAGAAACAGACCATCGAATAGTAGTACCTATAGAATCACCTGTACGAGTATTAGTAACAGCAGAAGACGTCTTACACTCATGAGCAGTCCCATCCTTAGGGGTGAAAATGGACGCAGTACCAGGACGCCTAAACCAAACAGCATTTATTGCCGCCCGACCAGGAGTATATTATGGACAATGCTCTGAAATCTGCGGCGCAAACCACAGCTTTATACCAATCGTAGTTGAAGCAGTTCCTCTACAACACTTCGAAAACTGATCCTCAATAATGCTAGAAGACGCCTCACTAAGAAGCTAAACTAGGGAAACAGCGTTAGCCTTTTAAGCTAAAGATTGGTGACTCCCAACCACCCTTAGTGACATGCCACAGTTAAACCCAGCTCCCTGATTCACTATCCTAGTATTCTCATGGGCCGTGTTCTTAGCTATTCTTCCAACAAAAGTAATAGCACACACGTTTAATAATGAGCCCAACCTGCAAACTGCAAAAAAACCAAAAATAGACTCTTGAAACTGACCATGATATTAAGCTTTTTTGACCAATTCATAAGCCCCACACTCATAGGAATTTCTTTAATTACTTTAGCCTTAGCCCTACCATGAATTCTTTTCCCTACCCCAACATCCCGATGACTAAATAACCGAATCTTAACCCTACAAGGCTGATTCATTAACCGATTCACACAACAACTCCTTCTCCCACTAAATCTTGGGGGACATAAATGAGCAATTATACTAACATCTCTAATGCTATTCCTATTGACAATAAACCTACTAGGGCTACTCCCATATACATTCACACCAACAACCCAATTATCCCTAAACATGGGATTTGCAGTCCCACTATGACTCGCCACCGTAATCATCGGTATACGGAATCAACCAACTGTAGCACTAGGACATCTACTGCCAGAAGGAACACCAGTCCCTCTAATCCCAGTACTTATTATCATCGAAACAATCAGTTTATTTATTCGTCCACTAGCCCTAGGTGTGCGACTTACAGCAAACCTAACAGCAGGCCATCTACTAATTCAACTAATCGCTACTGCAGTCTTTGTGCTTTTACCAGTAATGCCTACAACAGCTATTCTAACAGCAACAGTGCTGTTTCTTTTAACATTACTAGAAGTAGCAGTTGCTATAATCCAAGCTTACGTATTTGTACTCCTACTAAGCCTATATCTACAAGAAAACGTATAATGGCACACCAAGCACACGCATATCACATAGTTGACCCAAGCCCATGACCCCTAACAGGCGCAGTAGCCGCCCTACTAGTAACATCAGGAACAGCCATATGATTCCACTTCCAAACAACAACTCTAATAACATTAGGAATAATCCTACTCCTACTTACAATATACCAATGATGACGAGACATCGTACGAGAAGGGACTTTCCAAGGACATCATACACCGCCAGTACAAAAAGGACTACGGTACGGAATAATCCTATTTATTACCTCAGAGGTATTCTTTTTCCTAGGGTTCTTCTGAGCTTTCTACCATTCAAGCCTAGCTCCAACCCCAGAGCTAGGAGGATGCTGACCTCCAACTGGTATCATTACTCTAGACCCATTTGAAGTGCCCCTATTAAACACAGCTGTCCTACTCGCCTCAGGCGTTACAGTTACATGAGCACACCACAGCATTATAGAAGGAGAACGAAAACAAGCCATCCAATCCCTAACCCTCACAATCATTTTAGGTTTTTATTTTACACTCCTGCAAGCCATAGAATACTATGAAGCCCCATTCACCATTGCAGATGGAGTTTATGGCTCAACATTCTTCGTAGCCACCGGATTCCACGGCCTTCATGTCATTATTGGCTCCACCTTCTTAGCAGTATGTCTCCTACGCCAAATTAAATATCACTTTACTTCAGAACATCACTTTGGATTCGAAGCCGCCGCATGGTACTGACACTTCGTTGACGTAGTATGACTATTCCTGTACGTCTCAATTTATTGATGAGGCTCATAATCTTTCTAGTATCAACTTCAATACAAATGACTTCCAATTATTTAATCCTGGTTAAAGCCCCAGGGAAAGATAATGAATCCTATTATTTCAATCCTAATTATCACCACTACCCTTTCCTGCGTATTGATTACAGTCTCATTTTGACTTCCCCAGATAAACCCAGACTCAGAAAAACTTTCCCCATATGAATGCGGCTTTGACCCACTCGGATCCGCCCGACTCCCATTTTCAATGCGCTTCTTTCTAGTGGCGATCCTGTTTCTGCTATTCGACCTAGAAATTGCACTCCTACTCCCACTTCCATGAGGAGATCAACTACCCGACACCACAAACGCATTCTTCTGAGCTATATCAATTATTATTCTACTAACTCTAGGTCTGGTATACGAATGAATTCAAGGAGGACTAGAATGAGCTGAATAGACGATTAGTCCAATGTAAAGATTGCTGATTTCGGCTCAGCAGAACATGGTTCAACTCCATGATCGTCTTATGACTCCCGTACACTTCAGCTTCACATTGGCATTTACCCTAGGATTCTCAGGCCTAGCCTTCCACCGAAAACATTTATTATCCGCCCTCCTTTGCTTAGAAGCAATAATACTATCATTGTACATTGCTATAGCTCTATGATCCTTCCAAACAGAATCCACCATATTTTCCTCAGCCCCAATAATACTACTAGCCTTTTCCGCCTGTGAAGCCAGCGCAGGCCTAGCCCTTCTAGTAGCTACCTCACGTACCCACGGCACAGATCACCTAATAAACCTTAACCTACTACAATGCTAAAAGTACTAATCCCTACCATTATACTCATCCCCACCACTTGATTTGTAAATAAAAAATGACTATGAACCACAACTACCTACCAAAGCTTCATCATTGCCTCCATCAGCCTAGTATGATTTAAATGAGACTCAGAAATAGGATGATCTACCACAAATACTTATCTAGCAACAGATCCCCTATCAACGCCACTCCTAGTCTTATCCTGCTGGCTTCTTCCATTAATAATCCTAGCAAGCCAAAACCACATACGCCTAGAACCAATTAACCGCCAACGATCCTACATTACATTACTAATTTCACTACAAATATTCTTAATCATAGCATTCGGGGCAACAGAAATCATTATATTCTATGTAATATTTGAAGCCACATTAATCCCAACCCTAATCATTATTACACGATGAGGAAACCAAACAGAACGACTCAATGCAGGAACTTACTTTCTATTTTATACTCTAGCAGGCTCACTACCGCTGCTCGTTGCACTACTTGCATTACAAAAAGACCTCGGCACCCTATCAATGCTAACAATCCAATACACAAAACCCCTCATTTTATCTTCATGAGGAGACAAACTATGATGAGCAGGCTGCTTAATAGCATTTCTAGTAAAAATACCACTTTATGGAGTCCACTTATGACTACCAAAAGCCCATGTAGAAGCCCCTGTAGCAGGATCCATAGTCCTGGCCGCCGTACTACTAAAATTAGGTGGATATGGGATAATACGAATAATTATTATTTTAACCCCATTAACCAAAGAGTTAGCCTACCCATTCATCATCCTCGCCCTTTGAGGAATCATTATAACAGGCTCTATCTGCTTACGACAAACAGACCTAAAATCAATAATTGCATACTCATCAGTTAGCCACATAGGCCTAGTGGCAGGAGGAATTCTTATCCAAACGCCATGAGGATTCACAGGAGCAATCATCCTAATAATCGCCCACGGACTAGTGTCATCAGCATTATTCTGTCTGGCCAACACCAACTACGAACGAACCCACAGCCGCACCCTACTACTAGCCCGAGGCCTACAAATAATCCTCCCTTTAATGGCCGCTTGATGATTTATTGCCAACCTAGCTAACCTGGCACTACCGCCACTTCCAAACCTAATAGGAGAACTAATAATCATCACATCCATGTTTAACTGATCATACTGGTCCATTGCATTAACAGGATTAGGTACCCTGATCACAGCCGGATATTCACTTTACATATTCCTAATAACACAACGGGGCCCAACCCCAAATCACATCATTGGTTTAGAACCATCACATACCCGAGAACACTTACTAATTGCTATACACCTCATTCCAGTATTACTTCTAGTACTAAAACCTGAACTAATATGAGGATGATGCTTATGTAAATATAGTTTAACCAAAACATTAGATTGTGATTCTAAAAATAGGAGATAAAACCTTCTTGCTTACCGAGAGAGTAAGACACAAGCCTGAAGAATTGCTAGTCCTTCAAGACCGTGGTTTAAGTCCACGGCTCACTCGGCCCCTAAAGGATAATAGTTAATCCATTGGTCTTAGGAACCAAAAACTCTTGGTGCAACTCCAAGTAGTGGCTATGCCCCTAACAACTTTAACACTAAATTCGAGCCTTCTAATCATTCTCACACTACTAATCTACCCGGTTATAATGACATTAAGCCCAAACCCAATAAAAAAAGATTGGGCCGTAACACATGTTAAAACTGCTGTTCAAACAGCATTTTTCGTAAGCCTGATTCCACTATTCCTATTCCTAGATCAGGGAATAGAAACAGTACTAACAAACTGACAATGAGCGAACACAATAACATTTGATTTAAACACAAGCTTCAAATTTGACCATTATTCAATCATCTTCACCCCAGTTGCCCTATACGTTACATGATCAATCCTAGAATTCGCCTCATGATATATGCACGCAGACCCAAACATGAACCGATTCTTTAAATACTTACTTATATTTCTAGTAGCAATAATTATTCTAGTAACAGCCAACAATCTATTCCAACTATTTATTGGCTGAGAGGGTGTAGGAATCATATCATTCCTCCTAATCGGCTGATGGTACGGACGAGCAGATGCAAACACTGCGGCACTCCAGGCCGTCATCTACAACCGAGTTGGTGATATTGGACTCATCTTAGCTATAGCCTGAATGGCAATAAACCTAAACAGCTGAGAAATTCAACAAGTATTTATTATCTCAAAAGAAATAGACCTAACACTCCCTCTTATAGGATTAGTAATTGCTGCAACAGGAAAATCCGCCCAATTTGGACTACACCCATGACTACCATCAGCAATAGAAGGCCCCACACCAGTCTCTGCCCTACTGCATTCAAGTACAATGGTCGTAGCAGGAATCTTCCTATTAATCCGACTACACCCAATAATAGAAAACAACCAAACAGTTCTAACAACCTGCCTATGCTTAGGAGCACTAACCACATTATTCACAGCCACTTGTGCACTCACACAAAATGATATCAAAAAAATTGTTGCATTTTCAACATCCAGCCAACTCGGTCTTATAATAGTGACTATTGGACTAAACCAACCACAACTTGCATTCATACATATTTGTACACATGCATTCTTCAAAGCAATACTATTCCTCTGTTCAGGATCTATCATTCACAGCCTAAACGACGAACAAGATATCCGAAAAATAGGAGGTCTACACAAACTGCTCCCATTTACTTCATCCTGCATAACTATCGGCAGCTTAGCCCTCACAGGCACTCCATTCCTAGCAGGATTCTTCTCCAAAGACGCAATTATTGAAGCCATAAACACATCCTGCCTTAACGCCTGAGCCCTAACCTTAACCTTGATCGCCACCTCATTCACAGCCGTATACAGCTTCCGAATTATCTTCTTTGCCTCAATAGGACAACCACGATTTCTTCCACTCTCTCCAATTAACGAAAACAACCCCGCAGTCTTAAACCCAATCAAACGACTAGCTTGAGGAAGCATCATTGCAGGTCTAATCATCACATCAAACTTCCTGCCAATAAAAACACCAATTATAACAATACCCCCGACACTAAAACTAAGCGCCCTAATAGTTACCGTTATCGGACTATTTACCGCCATAGAACTAGCGAACCTAACAAATAAACAATACAAAACCAAACCACACACTAAAACACATAACTTCTCAAATATACTAGGCTACTTCCCAGCCGTAATCCACCGAATAGCCCCAAAACTAACTTTAGTATTAGGACAAAAAATGGCTACTCAACTAGTAGATCAAACATGATTTGAAAAACTAGGACCAAAAGGAATTGTAAATATTCAACTACCAATAATCAAAATCATCAACAATCCACAACAAGGACTTATCAAAGTATACCTAGCAACATTCTTCCTAACAAACGCCCTAATTATCCTCACAATAATAATATTCTAAATTGCTCGCAAAGCCCCACGACTACGACCACGAGTTAATTCAAGAACAACAAAAAGAGTAAGCAATAAAGCTCACCCACAAATAATTAACATCCCCCCACCTAAATAATAAATAAAAGAAACCCCACTAAAATCTCCACGCAACACTGAAAAATCCCGATATTCATCAACAATCCCACAATAACAATCAAATCATTCCACATAAAATACACCAATACCTAAAACACAAAGAAAAATATAACCAATTACATATCCCAAAACAGACCAATCCCCCCACGACTCAGGGTACGGCTCAGCAGCAAGAGCAGCAGAATATGCAAATACCACTAACATGCCACCCAAATAAATAAGAAACAGTACTAAAGAAATAAACGACCCACCATATCCTGCTAAAACCCCACAACCACCAGCAGCTGCCAACACCAACCCTAAAGCAGCAAAATAAGGAGCAGGATTAGAAGCTACACCCAAGAACCCTAACACCAACATAACCAAAAAAAGAAAAATAAAATAACTCATAATTTCTACCCGGACTTTAACCGAAACTAATGATATGAAAAACCACCGTTGTAATTCAACTATAGAAACAATTAATGGCAAACCTACGAAAAACCCACCCACTTCTAAAAATTGCTAACGATGCCCTAGTGGATCTACCAACCCCATCCAATATTTCAGCATGATGAAATTTTGGCTCTCTCCTAGGATTATGCCTTATCTCACAAATCATCACAGGACTATTTCTAGCCATACACTACACATCAGACATTTCAACTGCCTTTTCCTCAGTAGCCCACATTTGCCGAGATGTTAACTACGGATGATTAATCCGCAACCTACATGCAAACGGGGCCTCCTTCTTCTTTATTTGCCTATATCTCCATATTGCCCGAGGACTTTACTACGGCTCATATCTTTATAAAGAAACATGAAACATCGGAGTCGTGCTATTCCTATTAGTAATAATAACAGCATTCGTAGGATATGTACTTCCATGAGGACAAATATCATTCTGAGGTGCTACAGTAATTACCAACCTACTATCTGCCGTCCCATACGTAGGAGACTCACTAGTCCAATGAATCTGAGGGGGCTTCTCAGTTGATAACGCCACACTAACCCGATTCTTCGCATTCCACTTCCTATTCCCATTTGTAGTTGCCGGTGCTACAATAATTCACCTCCTCTTCCTCCATGAAACAGGGTCAAACAACCCAGTAGGATTAAATTCCGACGCAGACAAAATCCCATTTCACCCATACTTCTCCTACAAAGACCTACTAGGGTTTATTATTATACTAACCGCCCTAACAATACTTGCTCTATTCTATCCAAACCTCCTTGGAGACCCAGACAACTTCACCCCAGCGAATCCAATAGTAACCCCACCACACATCAAGCCAGAATGATACTTTCTATTTGCCTACGCTATCCTACGGTCAATCCCTAACAAACTTGGTGGGGTGCTAGCCTTATTATCCTCCATCCTAGTCCTAATAGTAGTACCAATTCTTCACACTTCAAAACAACGAGGACTTACATTCCGACCAGCTTCACAACTCCTATTCTGAATTTTAGTAGCAGACATACTAGTACTAACATGAATCGGAGGAATACCAGTAGAACACCCGTACATTATCATTGGTCAAGTAGCATCAGTACTTTATTTCTCCTTATTCCTAGTGCTAAACCCATTAGTAGGTTGACTAGAAAACAAAGTAATGAATTGATAAGCCCTAGTAGCTTAATAGCTAAAGCATCGGTTTTGTAATCCGAAGATTGAAGATTAAAGTTCTTCCTAGCGCTAAAAATCAGAGAGAAAAGACTTTAACTTCCATCCTCAACTCCCAAAGCTGAGATCATAAATTAGACTACCCTCTGAAACATATATTATGGCCCGCCACCAATATCTATATGTACTATGTTACATATTATGTATTATATTACATACACATATGTTTATTAATACATTAAATGGAAAAAGACAGTAATTTAATGCATTAATACCAAAAATGATACAATGACTCAAATAAAGAACATGTAAAAATCAATTGAAATAGAAATGCTACCATTATATCTTGAAAATGGACCAGCCTAACATAACAATTCCTCACACATGAAGGAAATTTCTTAACCCCATTGGAATTTAACCAAACATTAAATCTCTATGTTTTAATCAACAGTAAAATATCAAAAAGCATTAAAACGCAGTAAGAAATCATCAACCAGTGTAAATCAAGTAAATACGTTTATTGATAGGTCAGGGACAGTGATTGTAGAATGACATAAAATGAACTATTACTGGCATTTGGTTCCTATTTCAAGTCCCCACATCAAGAAATCCCCATAACTTGAACTGTATCCGGCATTTGATTAATGGTGTAATACATTAAACTCGTTACTCACCAAGCCGAGCACTAACTCATGGGCATTTGGTATTTTTTTTGGGTTTCCTTTCACTTTACATGTGAGACACCTCCCAAAAAGTAAATTAAGGTGGAACATACAGACCTAATCTTTAAAATAAGTAGAGTTGAATGTTGAAAAGACATTGAATAAATAATTACATTAAAATATATCAGGTGCATAACACTTATTTATTCAATCCAAATAATATTAAGATCTCCCCCCCGCTAAATTTTCGTCAAACCCCCCTACCCCCCTTGCTCCTGACAACTTCATTATTTTCCTGTCAAACCCCTAAACCAGGCTAAAGTCGAAGGAAGCACATGCTAAACATAAACCAAAACAAACAATACATTATTAAAAAACAAAAAAATAATGTATAA